AAAAAAGATTTTTTTGTAATTGGGTGGCTTAATTTCTGGATCTTGATGAATTGTAAGATAAAAAAGATCTTGCTTATCAATTTGATCAATTATTTGGTAATTATGAGTCCCAATCTTAATCTTTTTATTACTGTTGGGATCGGTCTTGATCCAGGCCTCAATATCGACTTTTTTTCTAAGAAAAAAATTGAGCATTTTCCAATCAAAATATTTTCTATCTGGATTTTTTTCCATATACATAATATCACCCTTTCCTAGATAATTATTGATAGGAATATCCCCTAGTATATCAAATAATTTTTTATTATGTGTGGTGTAATTATAAGAAATCTCTTGGTTCTTATTTACTTGTAATGGGGATCCATAAATATATGAGTCTTTCTTAGTTTCATAATTAATAGATTTATATGATAAAAGATCATATCTATAGTATTTTTGAAAATTATCTTTTTGGTTTGGTAATGAATATACTTCAGAATATTTTTGATTTTTGTAATGAAGTAATTGGTCTTTTTCATATGAATCCCATTTTTTTAAATCTTTCATTTGAGCCGTACGATGTTCATTGACTCTATTTCTCCATTTTTGTGGTATTAATCTAGACCATCCAATCTGAGATAAACCATATTGATAATGACCTCTTAACCAGTTTTTCCATTGATTCGTTCCATAACTTTGAAGTTTCTTATGACTTAATTCGGAATGAAATATTCCTTGTATTCCAAAAGAATCCTTTATTGCAGTTTTAAGAAAAAAAGACGTTCCATGATATTGAAGAACAGATCTTAACTTATACAAATTCATAATTTTGGTTTGTGATAATTTGTAAAATACATATGCTTGCGACAAGGAAGATAAGTCACAAAAGATATGTGAATTCGTCTTACCATTACTAATATTATAAGGTGACTTTTTTATAGTCGAAATAAATCGAATTGTATTTTGATTTGTTTTATTAATTATTTCTTGATTTGTTTCATTATTGTAAATGTATTTCTCAATAATTTTTTTTGTTGATTCAAGAAAAAGTTGTGTATTGATTCTGGGAATATTAATGATACCTAAAAAAATATCTATGTATATTTTTTCAATGAAAAATTTTATAAAATAATGTAATTTACCGATTAATCGAGCGTTTCTTCTTTTTAATATTTGCCAAATATTTTTTGGTGATTGTAAGTCTACATTATAACTTGTTTTGTTAAGACTACTATTTATTCCTGGAGTTACTTTTTTTTTCTCTTTTGTAATTCTTTCTATTTGATTTCTGATTGTGCTTGTTCTATCAGTCAGATTCTTCATTTTTTTTTCTGTCAGTGAATAATTTGTCCAATCTGTAGATCGAATTTGACTAAATGATTCATGAATTATCTCATTGTTGATTATAGAATCTTTTTCTTTTTTAGTTTCACTTGATTCATATACTTCTCTCAATCTAAATAATAGAATTGGATTTACTTTTGAGAGTTCTTTTATTATTTTTTTTAGAAATAGAAGGTTTTTGATAACCCATTTTTTTGTTTCTTTTGAGCCTTTTAGAAAGAAATTTGTTCGTCCTTTTAAAACTCTTAGAACTAGAAAATCCTTCTTTTTCACTTTTCCAATTTTTTTTTCTAGTTCCTTAAAAATGGGCTCAAAAAAGGAAGATCGTTTTCGGGGAGAACCAAAAGGAAGTTCAGCTTCCATTCCCCAAACCGTTAAAAAACAAAAATCATCTTTTTCTTTTTGTCCTTTCTTTTTTATTAGATCTCTATGAGAGGGTCGTAGATTAGATCTGTACCAAGGTTTCAAACAGAAAGGAAATAGGATTTTTATCTGAATACCGTCTGTTAACCAATTTTTTGGAAATTCTTTTTCTGATAATTGCACACCGTTGTAGGTACATTTAACGTGCATTTCTCTATTCCATTCCTGAAAATCCTCGGACCACTCAGGAAATTGCAATAATAAAATACGGCCAATATTTTTAGCTATTATTAATGAAGGTAATATAATATATTTTCTAAGAATTGATTGAGTTAATAACATGGAACCTCTTATTACTTGCGCAAATGGAATGGTATCCCAGGCTTCCGCTATTTTTATCCGCGCTTTTTCCTTTCTTTTGTTCTCCTCTTTTTTGTCCTTCTCTTTTTTCTCTTCTCTTTTTGTCTGTTCTTCTGTATAATCTAAAATTTTGGATTCTTCCCCTTTACCCATCCAATTGCTAAAAATAAGTTTCATCAGCCCGGAGATATCAAAAGAAAAAAAGGGGGATTTTTGGATTCTGTCCAAAAAAAGCGGGGAATGCACATTTGCTTGAAACAGTTCCCAAATAACAGTTTTACGCCTTTGAGCGCGCATAGAACCTTTGATTATGCCTCGACGAAAATTCGATTGTTGCGAATAGCGTATTAAAGCCACCTCGTCTGTTTGATCAGGATTATTAGTATCTTTGGTATTAGGATCGGTATTCCGCTTGTTCTTGTTAGCAGTAAAAATCACTACACGTTTAGCTTTT